GAATTCTCTTGTTAAGACCCTACTTAACTAATCAATTGAAACCTCAGATTCATACGAGAACCACGATAATTCAATGAAACCTTCAAAGTCCAAAATTCACTGAGTGAGAACCATTGGATCATCACTTATTCAATCAAAAAAATAGCTATAATGACTAAAAACATAAAATACAAAGAAGCGCTTGTCCTTTGATCCAAATAAGAGTTTAAAAGCAGAAAAATATTTTGATTTATTAAAGTTTATAAGATAGAACGGAAAGAAGTCCGGCTACGAGGTCTGAGTATTAAGTATGAATCATAGTTCGAATACTTTGTGATCGATTTGATCTATTTCGTGCTCCGGATACTCGAATGAATATCCGACGAAGTAAAACCATCTTGATAAAGATGACAGATCCCATTCTCTGTACTATCCATAGGGTCAATTCTAACAAGTCACACACTCATATTCCGGAAATATACAATGCAGAAAAAAAATTTCGCGGTCGAACTACCAAAGGAGAATAGGCTAAAATTTTTAGACCTACATACTTTACTTTTTTGTATCCAGCTAAAAGCTGGGACTTCAAGATTCTTCTCAGTCTAATTCACTGAAATTCCATCCAGTAGAACAGAAGAATTATAAATCTCCAAAATAATAGATAAGAATACCGCAAATAGAGCCATTGCAACACCCATCAAAGGGGTCGTTCCCCATCCAGGAGCTACTTTACCATATTCGGAATTCAATGGTTTCAATAACTTCCCTACGGTAGTGCTTCTTGGACCAGATCTAGAACTATCCTCAACAGTTTGTGTAGCCATAAATCTTATTTTGTATTCATTATGATCTGTTGACTTTGTATACCATTCCGTTGTAAATAAACGATCTTAGCATAGATCCATTGTGGTCTTTCAATTCTATAATAATGGAAACAGCAACCCTAGTCGCCATCTTTATATCTGGGTTACTTGTAAGTTTTACTGGGTATGCTCTATATACTGCCTTTGGGCAACCCTCTCAACAACTAAGAGATCCATTCGAGGAACACGGGGACTAGTTGACGTAATCAGCCTCCAAATATTTGGAGGCTGATTACGTCAATGAAGATAATGAAAAATTATTTCATTTTTTAGTTGAAATTTTAGGTGGTTCCCGAAAAAAAATAGCGAAAAAAATTATCCCTAAAGTGGATACTAAGAGAAATGTATAAACCAATGCTTCCATAAATTTGATCCTGGTTTACAATTATAGCTTTCATACCTGTTTTGTTTACTTGGGAGTATCCCTCTGGATAAAGAAAAAGAGTCAAAGAAACGGCAGCGGTTTAAATCAAGATTTCTGCAGTACCCTACCTATTAAATAAAATCGCAAACAGAAACTAGAAGAAAAAAAGAAATGTTGCATCAGACTGCTTGTCTTTTTGTAGTTGGATCTCCAAGTTTTTGGAATGCCCCAAATTCCACTTGAGCATCCAAATCTGGATCAATACCAGCAAAAACATCTCTGAAGAGGGTTCTAGCACCATGCCAAATGTGTCCAAAGAAGAAAAGTAGAGCAAACGAAGCATGTCCAAAAGTAAACCAACCCCTTGGACTGCTACGAAAAACACCATCGGATTTCAAAGTAGCACGATCTAATTCAAAAATCTCACCCAATTGAGCCCGTCTAGCGTATTTTTTCACAGTTGCGGGATCACTATAACTCACTCCATTGAGTTCACCACCATAAAACTCAACAGTTACACCTACTTGTTCGACACTATATTTTGATTCTGCCCTTCTAAAAGGGACGTCGGCTCTAACAATTCCGTCTCCGTCTACCAAAACAACCGGAAATGTTTCAAAAAAAGTAGGCATACGACGTACAAAAAGTTCACGCCCTTCTTTATTTCTAAAGACGGGATGTCCTAACCATCCAACAGCTATTCCATCCCCATTGTCCATTGAACCCGCTCGGAATAACCCCCCTTTTGCTGGATTATTACCAATATAATCATAAAAAGCTAATTTTTCAGGAATTTTAGACCAAGCTTCTGATAAACTTTGATTTTCAGCCAGTCCAGCACTAACTCTTCGATATATTTCTTGTTGAAAGTATCCCTGATCCCATTGATAACGAGTAGGACCAAATAATTCGATGGGAGTAGTTGCAGAACCATACCACATAGTTCCAGCAACAACAAAAGCTGCAAAAAAGACTGCAGCAATACTACTGGAAAGGACGGTTTCAATATTGCCCATACGTAATCCTTTGTATAGACGTTGAGGCGGACGAACACTAAGATGGAATAGGCCCGCTAATATACCCAACGTCCCTGCTGCAATATGATGAGAGGCTATTCCTCCCGGAACAAAAGGGTCAAAACCCTCCACGCCCCACGCCGGGTTTACGGGTTGGACCTTTCCGGTTAGTCCATAAGGGTCGGATACCCATATTCCAGGACCATATAATCCTGTTACATGAAATGCGCCAAAACCAAAGCAAGCCACTCCTGAAAGAAATAAATGAATTCCAAAAATCTTGGGCAAATCCAAAGAAGGTTTTCCTGTACGTTCATCACAAAAAATTTCTAGATCCCAATATACCCAATGCCAAATAGCTGCCAAGAAGCACAAGCCAGAAAACACGATATGTGCTCCGGCTACCCCTTCGTAACTCCAAAGACCCGGATTCGTTATAGTCCCTCCTGTAATATTCCAACCGCCCCACGAATTGGTTATTCCTAAACGAGTCATGAAAGGTATAACGAACATACCTTGTCTCCACATTGGATCAAGAACAGGGTCGGAGGGATCAAAAACTGCTAATTCATATAGAGCCATCGAACCGGCCCAACCAGCAACCAGAGCAGTATGCATTATATGAACAGAAAGCAAACGACCGGGATCATTCAATACAACAGTATGAACACGATACCAAGGCAAACCCATGGAAATACCCCTTTATCAACGAAAAATAGACACTATGTAACTTTATTGCATTGGAAAAAACTATGCTACGGACCCCCCCTTTTTTAGGTAATTATTTCGGAGAAAGGATTAATATTTGTTCTATTCTGTTAGTAATAATGGAACAATTCGATTCATAAGAAAAAAGGGAAGCGGATCTATTCTATATCCGATAAGTACCAATACGCAATGGGGGGTGAATCCTATTTTATATGAACCAAGATAGCTATTGTTGTTCATCATTCAGAAGCCCGTTCGTAAAAAATTTCCTTTACTTTTATTTTATATTTTATTTTAGCTTATTCAACTTATGTATTAAATATGATTAATTTAAATATGATTAATAATAATAAAGTAGGAAAAAAGGATAATAGTATTAAAAAACGAAACCCCCAGTCTTACGTTTCCACATCAAAGTGAAATAGAGAACTTAATTCTCTTTTTTTTTCATTTCATGCCTATTGGCGTTCCAAAAGTACCTTTTCGAAGTCCTGGAGAAGGAGATACATCTTGGGTTGACATATAGTGCGACTTGTCAGATATATTGGGCTATATGGGATTTCCCCATTTTCTCCCTCGATCGAGATATCCTCTGTTTCGCCCAAAAAGATTGATTGAATTATCAAAAATTTGTAACGCGAAGCGCAAAAAATAAAGTGGAATTAAATGCAGGGAGTATTTAGATTGATATTAGATTATCAAAATTTTTTTATGGTTTACGTGATCGGACTAATAAAATGAAGTATCCAGGCTCCGTTTAGTAAAAACCCAATTGATAATTAATATATAATATTTTTATAATTACTACTTATATAATATGCAAAATTATGATAAAAAATTCTATAAAAAAAAAATAGAAACAGGGTGATCTAAAACAGACTGTTGCTCAAATCAAATAATATAATTAAAAATTTGTTGACTAGTTGACAGAAGACATGTGAAAGAAATGAATTGAAAAAAAAAAGAAGGAGTAGTAAAAAAAGATGCGGTATTTGGTTCATTTGTCCTATATGTGCAAATCAAAATCGGGCAAATTTTTCCTTTTACTCGGGGTAGAGCATAAACCTAAAAAATGGAATAAAAAAAAGGAAGAAGCCCGTTCAGGAACAAGAAAAAACCATCGTCATTTCAACTGAATCTCGATGAAAAAAAAATATCAACGAATCAAGTTAGTCTGATAGGCTTAATCAATCGTTTTATTATAGGATTATAATATCTAATAAAAAGGGCCAAAACAGATTTTTTCTTTGACTTTTGGGAGCAAGTCCTTCCGTTATAAGTTAGAAAGAAAAACCTTCTATGAAAAAAAAGGGGGAGTTGGAATCGACACATTGATTTTTTCACAATTTTTGTTGAACCGTATGCATCAAAAGGTGCCTGTACGGCTCCTAAGGAATAAAATTTTATCCTAATCAACCGACTTTATCGAGAAAGATTATTTTTTTTAGGCCAAGAGGTTGATACCGAAATCTCGAATCAACTTATTAGTCTTATGATATATCTCAGTATAGAAAAGGATACCAAAGATCTTTATTTGTTTATAAACTCTCCTGGTGGATGGGTAATATCTGGAATGGCTATTTATGATACTATGCAATTTGTGCGACCCGATGTACAGACAATATGCATGGGATTGGCCGCTTCAATAGCATCCTTTATCCTAGTCGGAGGAGCAATTACCAAACGTATAGCATTCCCTCACGCTTGGCGCCAATGAGTTTTTTTATTTTCGAGAAAAAAATACTATGCCTTCGCCATCGAAAATATGAATTAGTTAAGTAATAATAGCATGGCACGTCGAATTCGATATGAAATTTTTGAGATTAAAAAAAAAATAAGATTATATATTGAAAGAGTAGTATGAGATAAGGAAGGGGTATTTCAAATGATATCTTACCTATTCGGGTACATCTCAGCGTCACAAACTTTGTTTTCACACCGGAAGCTTATTTAAAAAATAAAAAAAAAAAAAAGACACTTTGGGATTGCTGAATCATAGACGAAGCAAAAAAATGATATATAAAGCAACGGAACCATCATAGTATTTTTTTAACTCCTACAAAAAAGAAGGATGGTAATTGGATGATTTTTGGATCCGCGTATAATACAACCTATATTTTGTTTTCTTTCGCCAAAACGAAAGGTCAACAAAGTAAATTCCAGTGTGGAGCCGTATGCAATGCACAAAAAAAAGCCTGTACGGTTATTCAATTTTCTCTGTTTTTTTGGTTATCTCGCCTCATTCTGCGAAATAGAAGAAAATTTTCTATTATATCATCAGGGTAATGATCCATCAACCCGCTAGTTCGTTTTATGAGGCACAAACGGGAGAATTTATCTTGGAAGCGGAAGAACTACTAAAACTTCGCGAAACTATCACAAGGGTTTATGTACAAAGAACGGGCAAACCTATATGGGTTGTATCCGAAGACATGGAAAGGGATGTTTTTATGTCAGCAACAGAAGCCCAAGCTCATGGAATTGTTGATCTTGTCGCGGTTCAATAAAAAATAGGAGCGATTTCATGCAAATCTATAATTTCTAATTTTATATCTTTTTAGATTAAAGGTTTAGTTTCATATTCTCTTCAATATAAAAAAAATATATTGAAGAGAATCTTGAAGAGAAGTAATTCAGAATTAGCCGGTTAGAACTAATCTAAACCAGCCCATTATTTATATGATTCCGTATGCCAACCATTAAACAACTTATTAGAAATACAAGACAGCCAATCCGAAATGTCACGAAATCCCCAGCGCTTCGGGGATGCCCTCAGCGACGAGGAACATGTACTCGGGTGTATGTGCGACTCGTTTAGATCATAGACTGAGACACAAAAAGGAAATTCTTTTTGAAATATCAAGGATCAGTACCTGTGAATAAAATAGAATGGAAGAACTCGATTCATTATTTAAAATAGATCGTTCATATCTTCTATTGTGTCTGAAACTTATGGTTTACATTGGTGCAAATCCAATCAACTCCATTTTTTAGAAAACCCCCAATGATAACAAATGGTTATCCATTAAGCGGGGGAAATTCCATTTTTTATTAAATCCACTCTTGAAAGAAAAGAACGGACTAACAGGGTAAACGACCAAATCAATTTTACAAATGAAATACCGTTACTGTATAAAGTGGATCTCATTGTGAAAGACCTATTACTGGAATATTGATGGGGTAGAGCCAAAGAATGTGAATTGTACAAGTTACCAATAGTATTGATTAATTAAAAGAAGGAGCTCCGGTGTATAGAGAGGACCTCACCGTTTTAGACGTAACCATAGAAACGATGGAACCCACTATTTATCCATTTCTATTTACTACTTTTTGTAGTTATTCTATTTTTTTTATATCAAGTATCAAGGCAATTTATCCTTTCAAAGCAAAGGAAAATACCTAGCAAAAAATAGTGGTGGGGAAGGTTAGAGTAGCAAAAGCCATTGGAATTTTTTTTTATACATTGGAATAATTCGTTTGGTTATTAATAGACTAGTAAAGGGGAAAAGAATAACTAAAAAAAGAATTAGTTATTCATCAAAGTTTGATTTATTCAATGACTAGAATTAAACGCGGATATATAGCTCGGAGGCGTAGAACAAAACTTCGTTTATTTGCATCAAGCTTTCGAGGGGCTCATTCACGACTTACACGAACTATGACTCAACAGAGAATAAGAGCTTTAGTTTCGGCTCATCGGGATAGGGGTAAAAGAAAAAGAGATTTTCGCCGTTTATGGATCACTCGAATAAATGCCGTAATTCACGAAATGGGGGTATTCTATAGTTATAACCAATTCATACACAATCTGTACAAAAAGCAATTACTTCTTAATCGGAAAATACTTGCACAAATAGCTCTATTAAATAGGAGTTGTCTTTATACGATTTCGAATGAGATAAAAGAATAAGGGGATTGGAAGAAATCCACTAAAATATTTGAAATAGAGTTCTAAGGAGAATGAGCTCGGGGAAGGTAGAGTAGAAATTAGTATTATAAAAAAGTCGTCAAAACAAAACGAGAGTATATAGTCGCTAAAAAAAAGAGTTATTCTTTTTCTTTTCGACAATTCTTTTCTTTTTTTTCTGACAGACACAGACATAACAATCAAATTTTGATTCTTGATTGGATTTTTCGAACAAAATGTTAATCTCTTTTTTAATTCCTTCAGATTGGAATTGTTATTCAATTGAAGAATAAGTCTATTTTTTTCTGGTTCTAAGGCTAGTAGTTCTAGGGGTCGACTCACTTCTTTCAAATTGTTTCTGATTATTAAGAAAAGGTAATAAAGATAAAATACGAGCTTGTTTTATAGCAATAGTGATTAATCGTTGTTGTTTTAAAGTCACTCTATTCACCCGTCTAGATAATATTTTTCCTTGTTCACTAATAAATCGACTAATTAAACTCATGTTTCTATAATCAATTCGATCCCCCGATTGGATCGGGGGCAAACGCCTACGAAAAGATCGCTTGGATTTAGTAAAAAGTCGCTTAGATTTATTCATAATTTTTTTATTCCTTATCTCTATAAAATCCTAATCTCTAAAATCCTATTTTGATCGGATCAAAATAAAAACGATTTATATTTCTATATAGGATAGAGTTTCTATATAGAATTAAGAATATAGGATTAGATTTCTTTCTATTTATTTGTTTATATTTATATATATGTAATAATATATAGATACTAGCATTATTCCTGTTCTTAAAATAAAAGGTGACATACAAGCACTCAATTTGATCTATTTCTTGATTTCCCCGTGAATTGTATGTTTAGAACAATAGGGACAGAATTTTCTCAATTCCAATCGACTAGGGGTGTTATGCCGATTCTTTTGAGTAATATATCTGGAAATTCCCGCGGATTCTTTCTTAATATCATTTCGAACACAACTGGTACATTCCAAAATAATTGTTACTCGAACATCTTTACCCTTGGCCATGAAACCTCCTTTGGATTTATGATTCACCCCAATCTTCTATTTTATTTTTAGGATCCAGAAAGAACAAGAACAAAAAAAATAGAAGCTGTTAACTCAAAAAAATTTTGAAATATTTCGTTGCAATGAATATTAATTAGTAATTAAATCAAAATCAAATAATAAGCAATACAATGATTTTGTGAAAACTGAAAATCTTTGTAGAGTCTTTTTTTTTAAGTATCTCATCGGATACTCTTTTCCTAGCAACCCTTTTTTTGTTCTATTACTAATTTAATTGGATCCTGAACCCTCATTTTTATGACCTCTCGCCCCCCCACTTTTTTCTAATTATTTTTTTAGAATGAATTAGAAAAAAAGGGGGGGGGGGATTAGTCCCCGCTTGTTGATTGGATCTCTAAAATTTTCTGATGTTAATAACTAGAATGAAAAAAAGGGAAATGTTAATGCATCCGGAAATAAACGATTAATCTCTATTAATAAACCTGCTAACGAAGCGAACCATAGAGTACTTAGTACCGGTGCTACGGAAAGATATGTTTTTAGATCTCGCATTTGAAATCCTCCTTCTTTCTTCTTTATTTATTGTATTACATTATATATAGTAATATATATAACTACGGATGTACATGTAGTTAAGAAGTTCTTGTATTTGTATACGTAACTTCCGCCCCCCACTTTGAAAATGAGAATTGAAATATTGTCTACTAGAACGATCTTATAGATTCCATTTTCAAATGGAAACGCCTTTTTATGTCAAATTGAAATTGAGAGAATTTTCGTAAAAAAAAAGTCATTTTTTAATTATATGTTTGTTATCTGATATGAGAAAAAAAAGAAGAAATGAATTTGATATACCAATAAAAAAGAAGAAGGATGTGGAAAACAAGACAGGAATTCTCTACAATGACACTGTAAACCAATTGAAAGGGATGTAGCGCAGCTTGGTAGCGCGTTTGTTTTGGGTACAAAATGTCACGGGTTCAAATCCTGTCATCCCTACCTATTACTACTCTTCTGAGCAGTAACGAGGGATCTTTTTTGGATCTATCTTTTTTTAATAAAATTGGACATACATATAATTCTGAAATTTATGATATACTATGATATAGTATATACGTACAAAATGGATTCGGGTTAAAGAATGTCCTCTTTCTAGCCTTTTCGTTTTTTAGAAAAAACAAGAAAAACGCTCTTAGTTCAGTTCGGTAGAACGTGGGTCTCCAAAACCCAATGTCGTAGGTTCAAATCCTACAGAGCGTGAAATCCCTCTTGTTTATTAGATTGTGTCAAAATTCCACTGTTCGCAAATCATTGAGCAGCAATCTGAATTAGACCTCCCGCATATGAAAGCAAGAAGGAGGTCAGTTAAAAAAAAAAGAGATGTTAATTAATCAAAAGTCCAACTGATCACCACGTCTGTATTGTAAATAAGCAGTTACGAATAATCCAGCCAAAGTAATAGGAATTAGACCTAAGACGATTCCAAATAAAAAAACTTCAATCATTTCAATTTTCTTTTGTTTTCATTTTTGAAAGGGAGAAAAGAGAGGTACTATCTATTCCTAGCTCTTAATCTGTATTGCCGATGAATCTCAATGAGCAAAATTGGGTAATTAACACGGTACGGAACTATCGAACATATGAAATACCACCGAAATCCTTTTTTATAAAAAAATTTTCATTCAATTAATTTCAAATAAGTCGTATTTTGCTTAAACCAATAAATAGAACTGAGGTTATAGTTAAAGCTGCTAGTAGAAAACCGAAATAACTAGTTATAGTAGGCATGAAGGGACTCAATAAAATATGTTTTTTTATACATATGTTTCTAAAGTACTTCCCTAAGTTTCAATTGAAAAATTTTTAAAAGAAATACAGAAAGATAACTAGTTCCAAGAATCAAAAAAATTCAATTGAAAAATTGTGAATTATCAATCATTATAGGTGGTATGAACAAAAATCGAGAAAGATAAAAAGAACTCAATTCAGCGTCTTTGGCATCTCAGGATTCAGAATTCACGTAACTTATTAATTCAAAAACTCTTTAAGAAATTAATAATAAAAAAAATAATCCATAAAAAAAATAACTCTATTATCTAACTTAAGTCAAAACATATAACTTTT